CCGTGCTACTGAATCAGCTGCTTTATTCTTGGTACCAACAATTAAAAACTGTTTTCCCCTACTTGCTGCATCAAAAACTAAATCACAAGCTTCTGATAAAAAACGAGCAGTTTTAGTAAGATTTGTAATATGAATACCTTTACGCTTGGCAGAAATATAAGGTGCCATCCTAGGATTCCATTTCCTAGTACCATGACCAAAATGAACTCCCGCTTCCATCATCTCTTCCAAATTGATATTCCAATACCTTCTTGTCATTTCTCCCCCCCACTTCCGCTTTTTTTTTTGAAAAAAAAAAAAAGCGACGAGGTTGCCCTGAACTAAATAATTGTTCCGATGGAACCTTTTCTTCTACCGGAGATTGGCCATGTGGATGTCGATACACAATCCAAACCCCTACCCTCTATTCGTTATTATCTTTTTTTCGATTACCCAAAAAAATGACCATAAATAAAGAGTTTTTTGAATTTTAATTAAAAAAAAAAGTATGAATCCACTTTTAGGAATCATTAAATCCTCGAAATGATTGTTCTGATGTATCATGAAACTTCTTTGAAATGGAAGAATCAAATAATTCTCTGTGGTGGAACAAAATATCTCCGATTTCCCCCTCGAAAAAATGCTTCTTTTTGGTTTTCAAAGGAATGTTCTTATGTTGCCTTGAACGATGCACTAATCCTTTGAATCCGGTACCAACGGGTATCATCCCTCCTATAACAACGTTCTCTTTTAGGCCTTTCAACCAATCGATACGGCCCCGGAGAGCAGCTTTGGCTAAAACTCGAGCAGTTTCTTGAAAACTCGCTTCAGATATGAAACTTTGAGTATTCAAAGATGCCCTTGTTATTCCCAATAGGATGGCGCGGTAACAGATCGATTCTTCCAAAGCGCGCCCCGTTCGCGCCGCTCGCAACAATCCAATTAGTTCTCCAGGTAAAAAAACATTAGACATTCCATCCTCTGAAACCAACACCTTTGATGTTATTTGGCGTACAATAATTTCTATGTGCCTATTATGGATTTGCACCCCCTGGGATCGATAAACCTTTTGGATCTTATTAACCAAAGATATACGACTTTGCACTATAGTTAGTTCAGCCCCAATCAAGAATCCCCAAGGAATTCCAAGAATTTTTTTTATATGCTCGTTCCAACCCTCAATTCTTTTTTCTAGGTTCATCGATATTGAATCAATTGAACGCACTTCTAACACTTGTTCCACTTTTGGAAGACCCTGCGTTATATCACCGGATCTCGATTTTTCATATATAAATGTAACTAATGTATCTCCTTCGTAAAGGATTTCTCCATAATGACCATGAACAGTTGCTCCTGGAGTGGCCAAATAAGGCTTGGCGTATCTTATTACTACAGAGTCAACTTGAACAATCAAAACTTGACCCGATTTGAGATGGGGTCCGTTTTTGGATATACATACATTTTCACAAATAAACTGTCCAAGACTAATTATTGTGGATCTTTCTTCAAAATAATTATGATAATAATTATGATGGAGAAAATACCAATTCAAATTGAATGAATTCAAAACGATGTTACTGCATGAATCGGGATTCAAAATTCTCCCATTTTCATCCATTAAATAATAGTTAATTACTTGAAAAGTCTGTTTTAAATTTTCAAGTTGCAAATATTTAGTTACCAAAATAGGATTATGAGTTATTAAATAGTAAAATGAATAAAAATTCACAAATTGAAGGACTGTTCCTAAAGGGCCAATCGAATTCCTAATTTTAATTATAGGATCTTTTTTAATTGATTCTTTTATCACATTGTGATATTTTCCAGCGTTGAATGGACCCATTCGGAAACAATTAGATGATGACAAAATTATCAAAGATGGACATTCCTTATTTTTATTTAACAACGTGCGAATAGTTCCTTGATTTTGGCTAAGTAATTGTTGAATTTTTGTCTTGGAATAAAAGGGATTGCTATTGGTGTGATCTGACACATTATCTGAATCTGAGATCAATCCTGAGCCTGAGGGATCATTCCTTTTTCTGAGATACGAAATAGGGAATTTCACTAAGTCAATTCTTAGGAAATCTCGAATCAGACCATTTGTACTTACTTCAACAAAGGAAGTATGAGCCTCTTCGATAGAAGAACTTTTTTTGTCTTGGTCCCAATTCAAAATTAAACAAGTCCGAACTAATTGAATACTTGTATCAGAAATTCCCCGAATTGGTTTGCCATTTCTGTAAACAATATAATTGACAACTCGAAGTTGCATATTATCCCTTTCTTGTAACAGATCCGGGGGGAAGAGTGTTGCTAAATTTATACCGTCCAATACTTCATATGTCACTACGGGTCGAACTAAAACAAAATACTTTTTCTTAGTAGGTGTGATCCGTTGGACATAGATCCAATTTTTCCATTTTTTGGATTCCTTAGAATTTGTTTTTCCTGTTCCTGGGGGTATCAAGATGCCACTGTGTCGGGATATCTTATCTGTCTCTCCAGGAAAATGGATATC